TTGGGGCAAAAGGATTCGAACCTCCGATTAACGGTATCAAAAACCGTTGCCATACCACTTGGCCACGCCCCATTTTATTAGTTTGTTGTCCTTTATTTTCCGACAAAAAACTAATAGGACTCTTTTTTCTCTCGAACAGTTAATCCTATTAAGATTGATGATATTAATTTAGTAAGAATAAAATTAAAAGATGCTATAGATTCATTGTTATATGGAATAGAAATATCTTTATGCTCTGGATCACTATTTGTATCAATTAAACAAATCGTTGGAATACCCAATATTATACATTCTTGAATAACATGAAATTCATGATTCCGATCAACTATAATTACAATATCAGGTAATCTTGTCATATATTTTATCCCTCCCAGATATTTTTTCAAAGCATTTAATTTGATATTTATTATAGATGCATCTTTTTTAGGTAAAATGTTTATTTTGCCACTATTTTTTTTGTTTGTTAAGTCTCTCAATTTTTGAAGTAAATTCTCTGTAGTAGACCAATTTGTTAACATACCACAAAACCATTTTTTATTAACATAATGACATCTAATCTTTTGTGCTTCGGATGCTATTAAAAGAGAAGATTTATTTTTTGTACCTATACCTACTATTAAGAACTCCTTTCCCCTACTTGCTGCATCAATAACTAAAGAACAGGATTCTAATAAAGAACGAGCAGTAATGGTAATATTTATAATATAAATATTCTTATACTTTGCGATAATATAAGGAGACATATTAGGATTCCATTTATTATTACCATGACCAAAAAGCATTCCCACATCAATCATTTCGTTTAAACTTATATTCCAATATCGTTTTATCATTTTATAATATTTATCACAAGTTTGTAAATTATTAAGATTAATAACTTTTTCAAATTTTAAATTTAAATGAAAATATAAAATAATAAATAATAAATATAAGAAGAGTATCTTTAATCTTGACAAAAACTTATCTAATAATTTACTTTACTTTTCACAACCTATTTTCACGACCTAAAAAATGATTTAAATAATCTTTTTTTTAATCAGACGACACCCAGAGTCGAACTGGGGATAACGGATTTGCAGTCCACTGTCTTTACCACTTGACCATACCGCCAACTATAAATAATATATAGTAAACCTCTTTTCCATTTTTTTTGTATATAATTACAAATAAATACAAATACCCTCAGGGGAAGTCGAATCCCCGTTATCTCCTTTAAATAAAGATGTCCTGAACCTCTATAGACGATGAGGGCCTAAAAAATATAAATAAAATCAAATAATATATTAATATATTATTATTATTATTATGGCAAAGGTAAGTTTGATACAACGAGAGAAAAAGCGTCAGGAGTTAGAAAAAAAATATTATTTGATTCATCGATCTTTAAAAAAAAAAATAAGCAGAATTTTATCTTTGAGAGAAAGATGGAATATTAATGAAAAATTACGATCCTTGCCACGAAATAGTTCTGTCATAAGACTTCGTAGACGTTGTTTTTTAACAGGAAGACCTAGATCAAATTATAAATACTTCAGATTATCTGGATATATATTGCGAGAAATGGTTAATGCATGTTTATTACCAGGTACAATAATATCAAGTTGGTAAATTAAAAATATAAAGCATAAGTATAAACAAGTTTTTTGGTTCAGCGCAGAGTAGAGTAGTTTGGTAAGCTCACAAGGCTCATAACCTTGAGGTCACAGGTTCAAATCCTGTCTCCGCGTTTTATTTATTTGTACTTCAATTTTTAAATATTTTAAATATAAAAGTACAAATAAGAATAAATTTGTGAAGAATATTTTTATTTGAACCTTTTTTTATAAATCATTTATTCTTAGAATAATATTCTACAACTAGCAACTCATTTATTTTAATACCGATCTCTTTACTATCTATTATTTTATTTATAAAACCTTTAAGTTGTAAAGAGTCGATAGATAAATGATTTGATAAATTAATTAAAGTCGATGATATAAGATTATAATTATTTATTAATTTATTTTTCTTTATAATAATATCTCTAGGTTTACAAATATAACTTGGTATATCAATTATATGGCCATTAACTAATATATGTCTATGATTAACTAATTGTCTAGCTTCAGGTATGGTAGAAGCCAGTCCTAATCTAAAGATAATGTTATCTAAACGCATCTCGAGTATTTTCAATAATATAATACCCGTTGAACTTTTGACTTTTCCAGCAATCTGCACATATTTATATAATTTTTGTTCAGTTAAACCATAATAAAAACGTAATTTCTGTTTCTCTATTAAACGCATAAAATATTGTGATTTTTTTACAGAACATATCCTTCTTCTTTTTTTATCACTTGTAGATATATGCTTTTTTCTACTTAATCCTGATAAAGCTCCTAACCTATATATTATTTTTAAACGAGGTCCTCGATAACGCGACATAATAATAAGTAATTATCTATTTTTACTTCAATATAAATTAAGTCTGAAATAAGGTAAACTAAGGTATTAAACATTAATATATATTTAATATATATATTTTTATATTCAATGACTATTCATTATAAATTAATAAGTTATAAATAATAAATAAGAGATAGGATATAGGATAAGTTATTTTATGAAAGATATTTGGTTCAATTTACTGTTGTATAAAAGAGTAGAATACAAGTATAAATTGGGAGTAATAAGATCTAAAAATAATAACAGCATTGATGATTTTTTGGATAAGAATAATCCTAGTTGGGATTATTATAAATATAAATTAGATTATTTGTATATATTTTATATGAATAATCTTAGATATGATCATACTATTTTAGTTCGAAAAAAGGATGATCATAATAATAACTATTATATTATTATATATTTTTATTTGGATAATAAACTATTTTATCCTGATAAAGAATATTTTTATAAGCTAAAGTTTTTAATTCCTATTATTTTTAATAGTATAGGGTATAATAGTATAGGGTATATAAATAGGAATTATTCATCATATTTTTATGTATATGATGAGAGTATTTGGAATAATCATATTAATAATTTTGTTGATTGCTACCTTATTTATGATATTACTGACATTTATAAATATGGCGTAGACCTATATATTTATGATTTATTTTTTGAGGAAAGTAAAAGTAATGATAATATAAAAATGGATGATATAAATGATGTTGATTATTTAGATATAGAAGAAGATATAAATAATAAATACAAGAATTTATGGGTTCAATGTGAGAATTGTTATGGATTAAATTATAAAAAATTATTTAAATCAAGAATGAATATTTGTGAACATTGTGATTTTCATTTAAAAATGAGTAGTTCAGATAGAATTGATCTTATTATAGATCCTGGAACTTGGGAATCTATAGATGAGTATATGTTCTCTGTTAACCCTATTGAATTCTATTCAGAAGAGGAATCATATATGGATCGTCTTTATTTTTATCAAATAAGAACTGGTTTAATAGAAGCTGTTCAAACAGGCATAGGTAAACTCAATAGTATTCCTGTAGCAATGGGAGTTATGGATTTTCAATTTATGGGAGGTAGTATGGGTTCTGTAGTAGGGGAGAAGATTACTCGTTTGATCGAATATGCTAATAATAAATCATTACCTATCATTATTATATGTGCTTCCGGAGGAGCACGAATGCAAGAAGGTAGTTTGAGTTTAATGCAAATGGCTAAGATATCTTCTGTTTTATATGATTATCAATTAAAGAATAATTTATTTTATATATCAATTCTTACATCTCCTACAACAGGTGGAGTTACAGCTAGCTTTGGTATGTTGGGAGATGTTATTATTGTTGAACCTAATGCTTACATTGCTTTTGCAGGCAAAAGGGTAATTGAACAAACATTGAAAAAAATAGTACCTGAAGGTTTACAAACGGCTGAGAATTTATTCCAGAAAGGCTTATTTGATTTAATTGTACCGCGTAATATTTTAAAAGAAGTGATTTATGAATTATTTGAACTCCAAGGATTATTACCTTGAATCAATATTCAAGGTAATAATTTTAGTATATCAATTTTATCAATTTAAGCATTAGCATTTACTTTTATCTTATGGATAAGATTATTTATATAAACCAAGTAGGAACACGTTTTGTACTCTGTAGGATTTGAACCTACGATATTATAAAACCTAAAATTATGCATTATACCAATAAGAGCACTTGTTAATAAATATTAAATATTAGTAATTTTATTCATACTAAGATATAATATATATAAAGATAGTAAGATATATGGATAAAATTAATAAAATTAAATCAAAAAAAAAAAATTATATACGTTTACCCATGATTGTATCGGGAGATATAATTGATTATAAAAACATAAGTTTAATAAGTAAATTTATTAGTGAACAAGGCAAAATATTAGCTAGAGAAACCAATAACTTAACTCTTAAACAACAAAGATATATTACTATCGCTATAAAAAAAGCTCGCATTTTATCTTTATTAACGTTTAAGAATAAATAATTAAATATTTATTTATTCTTAATATCATTTAAAAGAATATAAAAATATTCTTTATTTGATATAATTAGTTGTGCGCATATTTTACGATTTATAAATAATCTTTTTTTGTACATATTATGCATAAATAAGTTATAACTAATATTTTTTATAGTTACTGAATTTATACGAGTTATCCATAAACAACGAAAATCTCTTATTTTTATATTCTTATCATAATGAGCATAAATAAGAGCTTTTTTTTTTTTTTGAGTCAACTGTTTTGTTGAGGTAAAACCCAAAAAGGTTGATGCAAATAAACAAAACTTTTTTCTACAATTCTGAATTATATAACCTATTTTAAATTTGGTCATTTAATTTATTATTTTATTTATTATGTATCTATATCTTATTATTTAGTAAGCCTTTTTATTCACTTAATTAATGATAAAGTGATAAAGCATATTTACCAATATATAATTTAATTATTACAATGGCTTTCGCAAATATAATCTTCCCACCAGCACCTCTTTACAATTTACAAGAATAATGGGGTTTACTCGTTTACATGTAAAATATTTTAAAACGGTGGGGTCCCCCTATACGCCGGATCTTATCCTTTATTTTTATAAAGGATTTATTTTGTATAGCTTATACTATAAATTAATATATTAATTTATATATGATCATAAATTATAAAATAGATTATAAATTAAAAAATTAAAATAAATAATAATTATATATTTCATAAAGTGACGACATTCAATAGTTAGAGTTGGCTAAGTAGCTAACCCTTTAATTTCGTTTTTATTTTTTATATTTTATTATACGCTTATTAACAAGAATAAATAATATTTTATTATTCTGATTAAAGTTAAATAGGATTTATTTAATATTTAAATTTTTAATATATTAATTTAATTTGTTTACAATACGCTAACCATAAGTTCTATAACAAATATAATAAATTATAATATTATCTTATTAGTAATTTTAATTATGTGAACTTAACGAGTCGCACATACACCCTAATACATGTTCCTCTACGCTGAGGACATCCTATAAGAGCGGGAGATCTCGTGACATTCTTTTTAGGCTGTCTTGAATTTAGTATAAGTTGTTTAATAGTAGGCATAATTATATAATTATTTAGATATTTAGAGTTATTTGGTTTATATTAATCTTAACCTAAATTTGAGTTCCTTTTAGTTATTTGTAAATATTCATATTTCATATGAATATTAAGAGATTACCCAGTGGTTTACAATTATATAATATCAATTATACTTATTTGCTACAAGATCAATGATACCATAGTCTCTAGCTTCTGTTGAAGACATAAAAACATCCCTTTCCATATCTTCAGAAATAACCCATAGGGGCTTACCTGTTCTTTGTACATAGATTCGTGTTATAGTTTCACGAAGCTTTAATATTTCTTCGGCTTCCAGAATAAAATCTCCTGCTTGCGCTTCGTAAAAAGAACTAACAGGTTGATGAATCATAACCCTGATATTAAAATATTAATATTTTAAAAAATAAGAGTTAAATTAAAGATATACCGTACAGGCATAATAATTTCAAATTGCATACGGCTATATAAATATATTAATATTAATTTATATATTTTTTAAGACCGATAAAAATCTATATCATCCTTCCTTTTACTTTACTTTCGAACCTATACTATGATGATTCTGTTACTCTATTATATTTGATTTTATTCTTTATTAAATTAGCAATCCCAAAGTTTCTTTTTAAAAATTAAAAATATTAAATATTAAAGGTATAATGGGGTAAGTATATCTGTGACGCTTTATATATTCTTATAGCTATAAGAATATATAATATATAATATATAATAAAATAATAAAAAGCTTTTCATACTACTTACTATATTTCGATATAAAATAATATGTTTATATGTAAAAAATAATAATATCGAATTTTAAGTGCCATGCTATTTTTACTATATTTATATTAAATTAATTATAAATTTATATTTTATTTATTTATTAATTTTTAATTTTAAAAAGAGAAGGCATATTATTTTTATTTAATTTTTAAAAATTAAAAGACTCATTGGCGCCAAGCGTGAGGGAATGCTAAACGTTTGGTTATTTCTCCTCCAATTAGGATTAAAGATCCCATAGATGCGGCTAATCCAATACATATAGTATTAATTTTTGGTGATATGAATTGCATAGTATCATAAATAGATATTCCAGGTATCACCCAACCTCCCGGAGAGTTTACAAATAGATAAATATCTTCGATTTCATCTTCTATACTTAGATAGACCATAAGACCAACAATTTGATTTGATATATCACTTTCAATCTCTTGTCCTAAAAAAAGCAATCTCTCTCGATAAAGTCGGTTGATTAAGGAATTATTTTTATCCCCAATAAACCATACGTGCACTTTTTAATACATATGGTTTTATTTATTTATTTAATAAAATAATCAATGTGTAAATAAGAGTCTTTTTTTTTGCTCATTTTAAATATTTAAAAATGGAAATAATTATTAATAAATTAGCATATAATTGATACATTTTTTCATCTTGTTTCATCGATAAGTAAATTAATGATGTTTTTTGTTGTTCCTTAATAGGTTTTTATATTAGGTTTTTATTCTACTCCAGATCAGCTTTTATCCGATATCCAATTTTATTTACGCATATAGAGCAAATAATATATAAAAATATTCAGGTAGTAATTATTATTTTAAACGGAGCCTGAATTTTAAAATTTAAATAAACCATAAATATTAATTCTTATCTCTTAATTAAAAATAAATAAATTATTTATTATTTCACGCTTCAAATACTTTATTGTTAAATAAATCTTTTATTTTTATTTTTATTGATAATATTTTTTATTTGGTGAAAAATATAATGCTTAATCAGGAAGCTAACGGTTATATAAATACCATATGACCACAATAAGGCTTACAAGTCGCACTATATGTCAACCCAAGCTGCATCTTCCTCTCCGGGAATACGAAAAGGTACTCTTGGAACACCAATGGGCATTATTATAAAAAAGCTGAGTATTCTTTACTTTACTTTAAAAAAGGAAACATTATTTTAAAATTTTAAAATCATTTATAATATATGAAAATATGAGATTTAGTTATACATTAAATATGCTTTTTCTTAGGAGGTCGACATCCATTATGTGGAATGGATGTAACATCTCGTATGAATCTCAATATAATTACATTTCTACAAATAGCTCTTAATGCCGCATCTCTACCTATGCCCGGGCCTTTAATCATAACCTCAGCTTGTTTAATAATAATACCTAAATCTAATATTTTATACATAGCATTACATGCTGTAACTTGAGCGACATAGGGTGTTCTTTTTCTTGTACCTATAAATCCAGAAGTACCTGCAGAAGTCCAAGAAATAACCCGACCCATAATATCTGATATAGTTATAATAGTATTATTTAAACTTGATTGAATATTAATAATGACTTTTGATATTCTATGTGTATTATTGTATAAACTAATCTTTTTTTTTTCTATATTTTTATTTTTTTTCATATAGTCATATAGTTATAATTATAGTGATATAAGATATTAATATAATATTAAATATTAAACTATTTTTGTCTATATTTATGTCTAGAGTTGTAACAAATAATAAAAAAGTGACCCCGCCTTCTAACCAATCGACATTTGTCACACACTTTACGAACAGAAGACTTTATCTTCATTATATCTTTATTTATGATACTCCCTTTTACCTTATTAGCTTATTTAATATCTTTAAAAAAAAATAATAATAATTACCAAATATAACACAATACTTCTCCTCCAATTCTTTTTCGTTTAGCTTCTTTATCTGTCATTAAACCTATAGAGGTTGAAAGTATTAATATTCCTATTCCTCCTAAAACCCTAGGAATTTTTTTATAATTGGAATATATTTGTAAACTTGTAAAACTCTTATTTTTAAAATTTATCGTCTTTTTATTATTATTCATCTTATATCGTAATGTTAAAACTAATAATTTTATTTTATTATTAATGTGATTAGTTCGAACATCTTTAATAAATCCTTCTTGTAAAAGTATTCTTATAATGTTATTTGTGATATTAGTAGATGCTATTTTAACTATTCTTGTCTTGTTCTCATCAACATTCCTTATAGAAGTTAGTATTTTATAAATAATGTCTTTACCCATCATGATAAATCCTAGTTATTTTATCGGTATTTATAAAACGTTGGGTGATAATGAAATTATTTTAGTAAAATTAAAATTTCTCAATTCTTGAGGAATTACACCAAATATTCTAGTACCTTTTGGATTGCCATCTTTATCAATTAAAACTGCTGCATTCCCATCATATCGTATTATAATACCGTTATTTCGTTTAAATTCTTTGCATGAACACACAATAACAGCTCTAATTACTTCAGATCTTTCTAAAAGCATGCGAGGCTTTGTCTTTTTTATTACAGCAATAATAACATTACCAATAAAATTATATTTAGCTCCTAAAATACGAATACACATAACTTCTTGAGCTCCACTATTATCAGCTACTTTTAAAAGGGTTTTAGGTTGAATCATATCATATTTATTTATATCAATAAATATTAATTATAATGAAAATAATGAAATTAACTAAAAATAACAAATTTGGTTCTTATAGGAATTTTATATGTAGCTATTTTCATAGCAGTCTTAGCTACAGTTTCTGATACTCCACTCATTTCATAAAGTATTTGGCCTGGTTTAAGAACATAAACCCAATACTCAGGGGATCCTTTGCTTGTACCCATACGTGTTTCTTTAGGTCTTATAGTAACAGGTTTATCTGGAAATATGCGTACCCATAATTTTCCACCACGACGCATATATCGTGATATGTATCTTCGTACTGCTTCTATTTGCCTAGCTGTGATCCACGAAGGTTCAAGTGCTTTTATAGCATATTTTCCAAAACAAATGTGATTACCTTGACAAGATATACCTTTCATTCTACCTCTATGTTGTTTACGAAATCTTGTTCTTTTGGGGTTATAGTTGATGGTTATCCATTATCTATAATAGTATTACCATCGCTACTACAGAACCGTACATGAAAATTTCTATTCATACGGCTCCTCACGAATAAAGTTAAAAATATCAGTTTTATCACATTAATTAATAATATAATAAAATTATTTATTCGAGGGCGAATATTGTTATACCTTTAAATATTTAATTTCGCCATCCTACCCAATGAGTCAGTATTATTTGAACTCTATTCTATAATTATAGAATAGAGTTCAAATAAATACTTATAGAATAATAGGTTATGTCGTCCCTATAACTTATTTTTTTAGTACTTTGTTTAGACTTAAGCTATTCAATGGAGCTATATATAAGAAGGATATATTTTGAAATATATTTGGAATTAATATTAATAATTTTAAGCTCTATGCAATAATCTTATATATATATATATTTTTTTTTATTTATGTTGATAGTTTATAACATTGTACTTAATTAAGATAAAAAAAAAATAGAAGTCATACATTTTAGTATTTTTTCATTTATATCTATGATATAAATCCTAATAAATATATATTTAGACAGTTTACTATTATTAAATTTTTAATTTCTTTCTATCATCTTTACCTTGTTAAATAAATCCTTTGTCACATCTTATAATCTAAGGGGATATAAGTATTTTATTTATAACTTTTAATTATAACTTTTTAAAACTTTTAAATTGAGTTGCTACAACTATATAATACAATAAATAATACAATTATACTTTTATTAGGATTTTATACTGTAAAGTATAAAGTTATAAGTTTAAGAAATAGTATACTACCGAGTCACACACTGAGCATAACAATTATAATAAAAAAAGAAGATATTGTGACCCAAAACTTTTATATAATCTTATCTGATAATGTATGTAATGTATATATAATTTATATATTATTATGTCATAACTATTTTTATTATTTTTATAGATAAACTATTTAAGATTTAAATAATCTACATAATCTTTAAACTTTGCTAAATAACTAAATTAAATAATTAAAAATTAAGCAAAATATGCAATAGTTCGATTTAACTCTGCTATTCGAATAATTCTTTCTTTTTCGCGTATGGCATATCCATTACCTTTAGTGGCATCTATTAATTCAGAACTCAATTTAAAAATAATATTTGTACCCGACCGTTGTCTGGCTGATCTTAATAACCATTTAATAGCAATACATATTCCTTGTTCGAATCCTAATTCAGTAATAACTAGGTCACCTTCATTTATTTTTTTTATTCTTATACCTGGATTTAGCATTCGAATTGCTTTACGTAAAAAAGTTATGGGATCCCCTTTTATTTTATTTTTAATATGTTTCAAAGATAGATATATAATTTTATAAGCTAAATATTTCTTTCCATTTTTCATAATACGAGTAACTAACATGTTAATCAATTTATTGTGATAAATTGGATCATATTTTATTATTCTTTTTTTATTAAACATTTTGTCGTGGCATGTGTATTTCCGTCTTTTTATAAAAGTTAAAGAATTATTTATTTTAACCTTTTAACCCCATATTGTAGGATTATTTTAAAAACATAATAAAAAAGTATTCCACCAAACCGTACATACAACCTTTATTGAATACGGCTTTTTACATAATTTTATTGAAACTTTAATTATATATATTCATTTATTTGATTTTAATTGAATATCCGTTTCCTTTTAAGATTGGAAATCTATTATTTTACCTATCCATATATCCTATAGTTATTAAGTTTATAATATAAATAATATGTAAAAATATTGCTATTATGCTTATACTTAATTCTAAAAAATATATAAGCTTTTATATTTTATTATTTTTGATATTTAATACTTAACTTTAAACTTATAATAATTTTAATAATAAATAATATAAGTTTTATTTTTATTATAGCCTGCTATAGTCTCCTTAAAAAAAAAAATTATATTATATTATTAGGTTAGCCATAAAATTTACGCGTTTTATAGCAATTATCACACGATATTCTTAAAAGATACAAATATTGGATAAAACTAAAAAACGCACTAGAACGACCTTTTTTACGATCTTTTACTCCGACAGCATCTAGAATCCCTCGAATAATGTGATATCTCACGCCGGGTAAATCTTTTACCCTCCCTCCTCTAATTAATACTATAGAATGTTCTTTTAAATTATGGCCAATACCAGGTATATAAGCAGTTATAGAAAATCCAGAAGTTAATCGTACTCTGGCTATTTTACGCAATGCAGAGTTTGGCTTCTTAGGGGTAAGAGTGTAAAAGTTGACATATAAAAGAGGTCAATTTAAAGAACCGTACATGAGATTTTAATCTCATACGGCTCCTCACAATAAAAAATATAAAAGATTAATGTGAGCTTATCCATGCAATTATGCACTATTTACAATAATTTTAATAAATATATTTATACTTTCTTTTGTTATTTTTTTTTTAGTTTTAAAAATATTTATTTTATGACCTATGTTATTATTTATTATATTTTGAATACATATATAATTTTAAGATACTGAAACGACTGCTGTTATTAATATTAAAACAATAACGATTAATACAAGATATATCTTCGACTCTAAAATTGGGCCAAAGAAACATCTTTAAGTGAATAAAAGATTTATTAGCTTGTAAATATTTTGATGAATTAAGTAGTATTTTTTTAACATTATAAATCTTTTTATTATTATTTGAAATATTTAAGTAATTTAAACAAATTCTAAATCTAAATTCTCTACGACGTTTAAGACTTAATATATTCTCTGGAAAGAATATATTACTTTTATTTTTATATTTATTATTTCTTATATACTTATTATTCAATGATATATCCAAAGCTTGATATATAATATGTTCTCCACCTATTCGTATATATATAATAATTGGTTCAAAAATAAATATACCATTATTTATAAAGTCTGATAAGTCTTTTTGAATTAACATGTCATCTACCTTTATTTCACTTCTTTGTATTGAAGAAATATAAATATCTTTTGGATTCTTAAGTCTAAGTAAGAGACAATATACTTTTATATTCTTAATTATTCTTTTATTTAAAGCATCAGACCATATCAATTGAAAAAGTAAAGAGTTTTTAATAAAATAATATAGTTCTGCTTCCCTATTGTTTGTATATTGTTCTTTTTCCATAATATTTTTACTTTCTATTCTTATGAAATCTTTATAAATAATTATTTTTTCAGATAATTCATTTGAATTTATTCTTTTTTTTTTATTTATTCCCATAAAATCACTTCTTTTAGAAATATTAAAAAGAAGTGATTTTATGGGAATAAACCAAGGTTTTTCTTTATACACATAAAAGTATATAAAAAATTCTGAAAAGAACCAATATTTAAAATTAAATATATCAATAATAATTTTATTTCTATAATTTATTAAATGAGAATGAATAATTCTACAATCTAAATATTTTTTATAAAAAATATTTAGATTCTTATCTCTATTTTTTTTTTTATTAAAATTAAAATCATATTCAATATCCTTCTGATACCCTCTTTTATTCTTAATTTTTACTATCAATGTAGATATCTTATTAAATAAATATTTATTTAATAAGATATCATATCTATGATTTTTTGTCCATTTATCTCTCTTTTTTTTTACTAAAGAATACAATTTATAGTAATCTTTAATAAGGTATTCTTTATCTATTTGAATAATAATTTTACTTTGATTTAAATTATATTCATAATATTTATTTTTTTTATTGTACCATTCAGAATTTATTAATATATCATTTATATCATTTTCTTCTATTTTCGATTTAAAAAATAAATTCAACCACATTTTCCAATCATTTTTTACATATGTATTAATTTCATTATACTTATTTCTTAGTAATTTATATATAAAAATCAATCGAAATTTTTGATATTGTGATAATTTGTAAAATACATATGCTTGAGAAAAATAAAATAAAAAATAATCAAATTTAAAATACTTATTTGTAATCTTTTTTATAATTAATATGAAATTTATTGTATTTTTAGTTATTTCATAAAATATATCTTGTTCTTTATAAATATAGGTATTAAATTTCATAAAATAATACTTACTTAAATAAAAAAATAATTTTACTTTTATCTTATAAAAAGTAATTATATATAATAAAATAAATATATATAGTTTTTCAATAAATAATTTAATAAAATAATATGATTTACGTGTTAATCTTATATTTTTTTTTACTAATATAATCCAAAAATACATATATGATTGTAATACTCCATCTTTATAATATTGAATTATGTTATTCTTTTCTTTTAAAATTTGTTCAGTTTGTTTTCTAATTTTAAATACTTTATAATAAACATCTCTAATATTTATTTGAAATAAATAAATATTAGAGATGTTTGTTGTTTGACTTAAGACAGATGATTCATAAAATATATTCTTTTTATTTTTTTTTTTTAAACCTTTAATTTTTAAAAAAAGATTATTAACTCTTTTATTAACTATTTTTTTTATTTCTTTATAAATAGGATTAAGAATAAAAGATTGTTTTCGTGAATCACCAAATAGATGCTCGGTTTCGCCCCCCCAAATTGTTAAAAAAAAAGATTTTGGTCGTTTTATATTATGAGATATTGCTTTATCCCTTCTAAAAGGTTTTAGATAAAAGGGATATAAAATTTTTATCTGAATTCCATCTATTAACCAATCTTCTGGAAATTCGGTTTCTGATAATTGAACACCATTATAAGTACATTTAATATGCATTTCTTTTGACCATTCTTTAAAATCTTTTTCCCATTCGGGAATTTTAAAGAATAATACACGCAATATATTTTTAACTATTATTAATAAAGGCAATAGAATGTATTTTCGAAAATAAGATTGTATTACTAACATTAAACTTCTTATTACTTGATTAAATAAAGGATTATCCCAATTTTCGTTTATTTCTATCTGATCATCTTTATATTTATGCTCTTTTTCCAACTTGGGAATTTTTAAATGTAATTCTTGTACCGTTTTAATACCTATAAATTTATTAAATATAAGATCATTAATCAAAGAAAAAGAATTAGTTAAACGATCCAAAAATAGGGGAGAATGAGCATTTACTTGAAATAAATCCCAAATAACTATTTTACGTCTTTGCGCACGCATGGATCCCTTTATTAGGTTACGACTAAAATCTGATTTATTTGAGTAATGTATCAAAGTTACCTCGTCTATTCGTTCCTCATTTATATCTTTTTTATCCGTATTATTAGGAATCAATATGTTATTAGTATCTTTATTATTTTCTTTATAAATGATTATATGTTTGAACTTTCTTGAATTGATATCAAAAATATCTTCTTCTTCAAATTCTTCTTCATTATCTTCTTCTTCCTCTTCTAATCTTTCTTTTAACTTATATGACCATCTAGGAATATATTTTTTTATTTGATTTAGTCTAATTATAAAATATTTATTATTAATCTTTTTTTCATATGCTATAATCACATCAAATAAAAACTGAAAATAT